ACTGGAATTGAATAAAGAGTTCAAAATGATGAAATGTGGGGTAAGCCTAATTTTTGGCGACTATCCAAGAATTTCAGTGTGCGAATCGAGGGTTCAGACTATAAAACTTATCTTATTTTATCGAATTTTAGTAATTTTTCGTGAAGAAATCGTGCATTTTCTAGGATATTATTATTAACGATCTCATCGAAAACTTACAGCAGCTTGCCAAACAAAAGCTAAAAGAAAAAAAAACAAGGGGATGACTGGCATAATATCTACGATTGGATTCAAAAAAGCATAGGCTTCGGGCAATTTGCCGAAGAAAAAACTACTCGAATAAAGGGCAGAATTAATACAGATCAAACTAACGGTATTAAGCATAGCAGAAATTTTGTTCTTGGAGATAATTGCGGTTTGATTGAGTTTTTGAGATAAGGAAAAAGTAAGTAAGGTAGACCAAAAACCCTTCTTTTTCGTTGAACCCACCCAATCAAAAATCCTCCAATTCTCAAAGGAGAATAGAAGAAATCATACTTTCATACAATATCTTAATTGAATTCTATGTAATGATCAATAAAGTAAGCTGAATTATCTATCTATATGTACCAAAATCTCAGTACTAATCTATTCTAGAGATCTATAGAGATTTGGGCTGGAATTGACAAATAACCAATAACAAGATTATTGTGTCTTAGTGTGCATTCAAAATTCAAATGGGGCGTGGCCAAGTGGTAAGGCATCGGGTTTTGGTCCCGCTATTCGGAGGTTCGAATCCTTCCGTCCCAGAGCATATCCATTTTTATTAGGTTTTTAGTGTTTGGTTCGAATGAAAAATGGGCAATCTAATGGTTGAGGTAGGGGTCATTTAGACTACCCTTTATTATTTAATTATTCATTTTAGGAAAGGATTCAATTCTTGAATTGAAATATTACTCAATTACACATTAACCAAAATACAAATACATAAAAATAGGGAAGTGTTTAGCTTATATGGTATGTATCGTTAAAGTTCAATCACACGAATTTCATTTTTGGTATTCCAAATTCGTTTCTATATTCTAGATTTCTACTTTTTTCTATATATAGAAATATTCTTTTTGTATGTCAAAATAGATTTATGTATGTTAAAGCTGCTGTCATGCTAAGACTTTTATTTTTTTTTTTCAAAAAAAAAATAATAATAATTTACCCAGAATTATACATATGATATGATCCATATCATAACTTACATATATCATAACATATATCTCATATATAGAAGTTAACATATCAGATATAGATCATATAGAAAATAAAGTAGAGATTAGGATGTCTATGTACAACTGAACCAATGACTATTCATGATTCCACCATTGAATCAATTCCATACCGGTTCGAAATTAGAGGAATGTTATGGTAAAACTTCGTTTGAAACGATGTGGTAGAAAGCAACGTGCGACTTGAAGGACACGATCCAGTGTGGATTTTCCCACCCACCATTTTCAATTTATCTAGTATATAGTAATGAAGGTGCTCTTGTCTCGACATTGTTTGTTCTATTACACTAGAACCTTTCACTTTTCGGCGGGTTGTTAATAGTTCACGATGGAGCTCGAGTAGAAAGGATTAATTCATTTCTCGGGGTCAAGGATCTAGGGTTAATGCCAATAAATGGGAACAACTTCGTAAATAGATCTTCTTCCATATATCGAAATTGCAAGGATCTGATTCAAGCAAGTTTGTAATTCAACAAAACTTGTTGGAATTGATCAAACCTTTTGGATTCAAAGTGTATCACGGGGAATCAACGGCCCATACGATTCTTTAATCAACAAGGGGTATGTTGCTGCCATTTTGAAAGTATTAAGAAAAGAAGCACCGAAGTAATGTCTAAACCCAATGATTTTAAATAAGGATCCAAAAACAAGGAAACACCATTTTAATTGTCTCGATAGTCTGAATAATTGAATAAAACGAAAAAATGTAAATCCAATTTAATTAAACGAGACAAAGAAAGTGGGGTAAAGACCACTCAATAAATGAAATTGACTAAAGAGTTTCTTTGAGAGTTATCCAACTTGAGTTATGAGTACGAATGGTTTCTTTTTTATTTTCAGAAAGAAAAAAAAAAGATGGAAATCCTAGTATAGTCTAATTGATTGTATGGGCTCTTTTTTCATTGAATTTATTTAGAGTTGCATACATAGACAAAACTTCGAAGCAAATCATTTTTCTCGAGCCGTACGAGGAGAAAACTTCTTATACGGTTCTAGGGGGGGGGTATTCTTTATCTACATCTATCCCAATGAGCCGTCTATCGAATCGTTGCAATTGATGTTCGATCTCGAAGAGAAGGAAAAGACCTTAGAAAAGTAGGGTTTTATGATCCAATAAAGAACCAAACTTATTTAAATGTTCCTGCTATTCTATATTTCCTTGAAAAAGGCGCTCAACCCACAGGAACTGTTTATAATATTTTAAAGAAAGCGGAGGTTTTTAAGGAACTTCCGTCTAATCAAACGACATACAATTAAAAAAA